GATCATCCAATAAGAAGGGTTTCAATTTATTCAAATGAACGATTTGAAGACCTATTGATTCTAACAACTGATTGAAGCGTTGATCAGTTGGACCCTTCAACTCATAGATGTGGATCTCGGACCTATGAATGGGGCTATTCCCGATACTCACAAAGAAAAAAGGAAGTGACCTAAACAAAAAGAAAAGAAGCGACTTGGACAAATTGGACAAATAGGACAAAAGGGGAAGTAACTTCGACAAAAGGAAACGAAGTGACTTAGAAGGATCTTTTTTGTCGAAAAATTCCGACCAATACCAATACCAATCAATTTTTTCGATAACCTCAGACCAATCAATCAAATATTGATTAATACCTAATCGATCGAAGACTACTTGAAAACGGCTCTTCTGCTCAGAAACGAAATGTTCCAAATCCTCCTGGAAACTCTTGCTCCCATTGGACCATTTGTATCTATATGCATCAGGATCCCGATTCATGGATCTCTCGCTTCGAGAAATAAGAGGATCGAACCATTTCTTATGACTCTTTTTCAAATTCGATAAATGTTGGTTGATCGTAAATTTCCTTTGAGTTCTCTGATTCAGAGTATCATTTCCTATTTGATCCCTTTGAATTCCGTATTCGAAGTTGCAATCGGATCTATTCATTAAAAAGAATCGATTTGATACATTTCTTATGTACCCATGGATGCTATATTGGATTGGAATCAGATTTTGGATCAATCTATGTTGATTGAATGCCTTCAGTATGGTGTTGATAGCAAATACCACTCTTTTTGGTTTTGGATCTTCCAAAGCATTCCCGCAGGAGATCTGGACCCCTTTTTTTCTGATCCTTCGATAAAAAGATTCATTTTCTTCAGAAAACATAGGAGGTAGAACCAATAAAGATTTCTTTGTCGATTCATCCCTGGAGTTGAATACCTCGTTCAAGAATTTTTTTTGATCCAATCCGCAGGAATCAATAGAAAAGGCAAAACCCTTATGATACACCAGATCCGGCTCGGTTATTGATAGAGTGAATAGATCTGCCACTCCTTGAAATCTCTCTTCTGATTCAAAATCGTGGCGCCCCACGTATCCTCCCCTCTTCCGGTCATGGAATAGATGAAATAAATCAAAAAATGGATTTTGGTTCAAGAATGAAATCTTGTTGGAACTGCCCATATCCGGTTCATCCTTCGGAACCCTATCACATCCCGGATTTGATGCAATAGGATGAATTGTGACGGTATTTTGTAAATACGCAATTATCTTGAATATATCAATGATTTCTTTTTTTTCCGATCGCCGGGATGGGACAAAAGAAAGATCTTGTTGTTTCTTCAATAATTTCTGATCTCTGGTGGACCTCTTAGTAGGATTCGAACCCAGATGAAGTTCTGACCATCTGTCAGAGAAAAAAGAACGAATTGATCTTGTAGGATTCCCAAGAAATTCTTCGATTTCTTCCGGAAGCGGATGATTATTCATCTGCTTCTCACGTTCCGTGAATAGCCGGGACATTGAGGAATCTCCAGAAAGGCTTTTCGGGAATCGGTCTGATTCTATCTCTGCTCCTTCCGTTTGAAGAAAGGAAGGATCCCAAAGAATCGACCCTTCTTTTTGAATCTCTCTTTGATTGATCCATGTGTGATATTCCGAATCCTTATTACGAATGGAATCGAAATGATCTATGGATTGATCAAAAGATCCTTTCAATTGGCTAGAATCCCTTACTTGAACGAAATTAGATCTTGTGGAATCATATTGCATATTTGACGATACATTCCATACCTTGCTAAACAAGCGAAAAAACCGATCCTTGTTTATCAACCACACATTGTCTAAGCAAATCCAATTCTCTCTCGACACCTTCCTAAAGAAATCTGATTCGTGCGGATTCTTCTTCCAACTAACGAAGAGATCTTGGCGGAATTGCCACATATGAAATTGAATACAATTTTGCAGCAAAGAAATACCACACTTGTTTCTCGAGAAGAGATGGGAAAGATGCTCAATATCATTTGATTGAATAGTTGACCCAGCTCCTTGTTGTTTGAAGAAACCCTCCACTTCAATTGGTCTTTTTTCACGAAAAGAAGACATAAGATAACAAATCCAGTGTTTCACTAAGATTTCAAATAGCTGTCCCGAATTCAAGTTGATTATGTTTCGCTTATTTCTCGGAGAAAGACGATCAAACAATTCCCAATCATGGTCCTTGCGGATCCGATCATCCGTATAGGAAACAAAAGAAGACTCCAGATATTTGATATCTTTCTCTTTGAATGAGATCTCAATTACAGCCAGGGTTTCATTAGATATCTTACAAATAGAATCCCTCTTTTTTCCGACCCGGTTCCTCCACCACCGCGAACCCCAGTTAGATTCAGGCATGATACACTTTTTCGTTTTAGTTATTGGGAGAACCCAAGTACTCTCTTTCGGATCCATGAAACAACTCTCAGAGATCTTTTTCCCTTTTGGAAGATACAGGAGCGAAACAATCAACCTATTGATAGACCCAAAAGATTTTTCCAATGGAGCATTTCTGGGTCCAAAGGAATTCCTAGGCAGAAGCCCCATCAAATATAGATTTTTTCTTTCGACCATTTCTCGATTATGCATGCGATAGAGAAGGACCACTACTACAAGCAGTACTAGACCTTTGGTCGTCAATACTGCACCTTTGACTAGACCCTTGATCGTCAGTACTGCCCCTTTGATCGTGAAATACCGATTGCTTCTTGACCCCTGTGAATCGCGTGAGAGTAAACTCCTCCAAATTAGGGGGTCGAAGAGTTTCATAAAACGTTCTTGCTCGAAAAAAATAGAAACGATAGTTCTAACTGAATCGACTTGGGTCCACGAATCTAACAAATCGTGAGAGTTCTTGACCTCTCTTAACATCTCTCTCAATTCGAAGATCCAGGGTTGAAATGGATCTTGTTGTGAAATTTTATGCTTCATTTTGAGTGCCTCCCCATTATAAATATTGAATATAAAGTAAAAGAAAATAGGTTTCCATTTCTTTAGGTAATCTCCGATACGATAGTTCTTTCTTCTATGATATTTCTTTATGATATTTCTTTTACAATATTTCTTTCTTTATTCTATGATAATCCCCCTTATGCATCCATGGCTGAATGGTTAAAGCGCCCAACTCATAATTGGCAAATTTGCGGGTTCAATTCCTGCTGGATGCACGACAACGGGAATGTTCAATACGTCTATTGGAATTGGCTTTGTATCAATGGAATCTCATCATCCATACCAATTCGTTATGTGTTATGTATGGTATATTCATATCATAAGTATAGAAACAGTTAGAGGGAGAATTCTTATCGAAACTGGAACTCATAGGGAAGAAAATAGATTTATGGATAAAATTCAATATGCAGTATTTACAGAAAAAACTGTTCGGTTATTGAGGAAGAATCAATATACTTCTAATGTCGAATCAAAGTCAACTAGGACAGAAATAAAGCGTTGGGTCGAACTCTTTTTTGGTGTCAAGGTAATAGCTATGAATAGTCATCGAATCCCGGGAAAGAGTCGAAGAAGGAGACCCCTTAGAGGGCATAAAATGCATTACAAACGTATGATTATTACGCTTCAAGCGGGTTATTCTATTCCATCTATTAGCTTAGAAAGAAAAGAAATGAATTTCACTCAAAATACTTCATAACACGGCGATACATTTATATAAAACTTCTACCCCGAACACGCGAAATGCAACTGTTGGAATTCAAGTGAAATCCAATCCACGAAACAATTTGATCTCTGGACAGCGTCGTTGTGGTAAAGGTCGTAATGCCAGAGGAATCATTACCTCAAGGCATAGAGGGGGAGGTCATAAACGTCTATACCGTAAAATAGATTTTCAACGAAATAAAAAAGACATATCTGGTAGAATCGTAACCATAGAATACGACCCTAATCGAAATGCATACATTTGTCTCATACACTATGGGGATGGTGAGAAGAGATATATTTTACATCCCAGGGGGGCTCTAATTGGGGATACCATTCTTTCTGGTACAGAAGTTCCTATCTCAATGGGAAATGCCCTACCTTTGAGTGCGGTTTGAACTATTAATTTACGTAATTGGAAGTAACCAATTAGGTTTACGACGAAACCTAGAAATCGATCACCCACCCAAATTGAGTACCTCTACGGGATAGACCTCAACAGAAAACTGAAGAGTAACAACAGCAAGTGATTGAGTTCAGTAGTTCCTTATAGAAAATTATTGACTCTAGAGATATGGTAATATGGAGAAAACATAATTGTTTGAAGCACCGACAGAACCGGAAGCGCCCCTTGTTTCAAAGAGAGGAGGACGAGTTATTCACATTTCATTTGATGGTCAGAGGCGAATTGAAAGCCAAGCATTGAGAATTCGACCCCCGGGGGAAAAGTAGAGATGTCTCCTACGTTACCTGAAATATGTGAAAGTTTTGACGTAATTTGATAGAGTCATTCGGTCTGAGTGCTACATGAAAAACATAAGCCAGATGAAGGAACAGAGAGACCTAGGATGTAGAAGATCATAACATGAGTGATTCGATTCGGCAGATTTTTGGACTCCTTTATCTCAACTCCTATGGTACTTCATCATACGATTTATATAAGATAGGATCCATCTACCTAGATATCATCACATACATCCAGAAAGCCGTATGCTTTGGAAGAGGCTTGTACAGTTTGGGAAGGGATTTTGATTGATCAATAGGAAGAATCTACTTCAACCGATATGCCCTTAGGCACGGCCATACATAACATCGAAATCACACTTGGAAAGGGGGGACAATTAGCGCGAGCTGCGGGTGCTGTAGCGAAACTGATAGCAAAAGAGGGTAAATCAGCCACACTAAAATTACCATCTGGAGAGGTCCGTTTGATATCCAAAAACTGTTCAGCAACAGTCGGACAAGTGGGTAATGTTGGGGTGAACCAGAAAAAATTAGGTAGAGCCGGATCTAAGCGTTGGCTAGGCAAGCGTCCTGTAGTAAGAGGGGTCGTTATGAACCCCGTAGACCATCCCCACGGGGGTGGGGAAGGGAGGGCCCCGATTGGTAGAAAAAAACCCACAACCCCTTGGGGTTATCCTGCGCTTGGAAGAAGAAGTAGAAAAAGGAATAGATATAGTGATAGTTTGATTCTTCGTCGCCGTAGTAAATAGGAGAACATTGAAAATCAAAATTGAAAATCAAATAGGTCTCTTTGTCCTTACAAAATAAAATAAAGTCTTTACAAAAAAAAAGATAGGAGTAAGTAGCCGTGACACGTTCACTAAAAAAAAATCCTTTTGTAGCTAATCATTTATTGAGAAAAATTGAGAAGCTCAACATAAGGGCAGAAAAAGAAATAATCATAACTTGGTCCCGGGCATCTACCATTATACCCATAATGATCGGCCATACAATTGCTATTCATAATGGAAAAGAGCATTTGCCTATTTATATAACAGATAGTATGGTAGGTCACAAATTGGGAGAATTCGCACCTACTCTGACTTTCCGGGGGCATACGAGAAGTGATAAAAAATCTCGTCGTTAATGTTAATAAAGTGAATATAGGTGCTCATCCTTTATTGATGAGAGGTGAACCTTATGATAAAGATAGAACCAGAGGTAGAAGTATACGCCTTAGGTCAACATATACCTATGTCTGCTCACAAAGCGCGAAGAGTAATTGATCAGATTCGGGGGCGCCTCTATGACGAAACACTTATGATACTAGAACTCATGCCGTATCGAGCACGTTATCCGATTTTTCAATTAGTTTCTTCCGCTGCAGCAAATGCTGCTCACAATCGGGGTTTCAACAAAACGTCTTTAATTATTAGTCAAGCCGAAGTGAACGAGGGTACTATTGTGAAAAAGTTAAAACCTCGAGCTAAAGGACATAGTTATCCGATAAAAAGGCCTACCTGCCATATAACTATTGTATTGCAAGATATATCCAAAGAGAGAAAGTTTGCCATATGGTCAAAAAAAGGGGGATGGATATATAAAGAGCTGTTTATAGATATTCAAGAGAGGTATCACTATATGCTATACAATATGATAAATCAGGACAGAATGATATGGGCTAATAGCAAGCGCGAGGCCATATGGGACAAAAAATAAATCCACTAGGTTTCAGGCTTGGTACAAGCCAAAGCCATCATTCCCTTTGGTTTGAACAACCAAAATATTATTTTGAGGGACTCCAGGAAGATAAAAAAATACGGGATTATATTCAGAATTTTTTACAAGAAAATATGAGAATATCCGCCGGTGTCGAGGGAATTGGACGTATAGAGATTCAAAAAGGCATCGACCTGATCCAGGTCATTATATATATGGGATTCCCAAACTTATTAAAAGAGGAGAAATCTCAAGCAATTAAAGAATTACAGAGCAATGTACAAACAATATGTAACTCTCTCAATTCTCTAAACCGAAAAGTTAACATTGCAATAATAAGAATTAAAGAACCTTATGGACACCCTAAAATTCTTGCAGAATATCTAGCCGAACAATTAAAGAATAGAGTTCCTTTTCGAAAGGCCATACAAAAGGCTATTGAATTAACTGAAAAAACAGGGACAAAGGGAATTCAAATCCAAATCGCAGGACGTATTGAAGGAAACGAAATTGCACGTGTCGAATGGATTAGAAAAGGTAGGGTTCCCCTGCAAACCATTCGAGCGAAAATTGACTATTGTTCCTATACAGTTCGAACTATTTATGGAGCACTGGGCATCAAAATTTGGATATTTACAGACGAGCGGTAATGGCCCTTTGATTATCTTTACCTTCTATCCAATCTATCTGGAAATGAAAGAAAGAATGGAACACAAAAATAATGAAGGAGTTTGTTATTTTTTCGTTCAATAAAAAAAAAAACAGAGAAATTAGAATTCTTCGAGTCTAATTTGAATTCTAAAGGGGTTTTGAATAAAAAATTGATTGAATTTTTGGTAGAATTGCTATGCTTAGTGTGTGACTCGTTGGTTTTTTTTGAGATTTAGGTTAGGATTAACAAGGGAGACTAGCCCGTAGTATCAACTAATAATTATAGAACTAATATAATAACCAACCCATTGCTTCCTATTATCTGGATCTAAGGAACCAGTCACTATATGATGAATCGATCATATCGTTGTAGCAACTGAAAAAAAAAATATTTTTGACATAAGATACAAAAAGAAATCAATCAGATCAGAAAGTTGTAAAGCAAAAAGGGATACGGATAATATGGAAGGGTGAGAGAAAAAAAAAGAAAATATTAATGATATATAATTCCAATATGATGTATGGTCTATGAATCATCTCATAAAAAAAAAGGCAATGTAATAAAGCATAGATATAGATTCGTCCAGAATTAGTAATTAGATTAGATGCATGCATCTAATTCATAAGAAAAAAAAAAAGAGCCCCGAGTCAATAAAGACTGAGGAGATTGGCTCAGGAACAAATGAAATTAGAAGCTCTATTGCAAAGTTTGGACCTAGCCATTAATTGAGAAGCGGTGGGAACGACAGAACCTGTGACTCCAAAGGATTCTATTGAAAACGAATCCTAATGATTCATTGGGTGGGATGGCGGAACGAACCAAGAATCAATTCATTTATTCTGAGAGGTCATGGGATGACCCTACGAATAAAAGATATAATAGATTAAAAGAGTCAATATTCGCCCGCGAAAGATTATTGGAATTATTGCTAAGTTTTGGGCCGATTTCCTCAATCAATTTTATTTTTTGCATTATACTTTAATAAAAAACACAAAAAAAATATTTCATTTCAATAGAAATCAACTTCGAATTTTCTATACATAGACAAGCAGGGTATAATAATTTCTACGTGAGAGATTCGATCTCAAAAAATCCCCAGATTTCCTAATCATTAGCCCCGCAGAGCTTTGGTTCACATTTTGCTATTCCTAAGCTAGATTGACGAGCCAACTATTCAAGCCGTCTCTCTTCTTATGAGCTCGGCGAAAGCTAAATGAGATGGGCAGACTCTGGTATCAAGAATTTTTGGTAATTTTTTTTTTTTTCTCGTTTCATTCGCGAGGAGCTGGATGAGAAGAAACTCTCATGTCCGGTTCTGCAGTAGAGATGGCATTGAGAAAGAACCATCAACTATAACCCCAAAAGAACCAGATTCCGTAAACAACATAGAGGAAGAATGAAGGGAATAGCTTCTCGAGGCAATCGTATTTGTTTCGGTAGATACGCTCTTCAGGCACTTGAACCTGCTTGGATTACATCTAGACAAATAGAAGCGGGCCGAAAATCAATGACACGATATGCGCGTCGTGGTGGAAAAATATGGATACGTATATTTCCCGACAAACCTGTTACAGTAAGACCCACCGAAACACGCATGGGTTCGGGGAAAGGCTCTCCCGAATTTTGGGTATCTGTTGTTAAACCAGGTCAAATACTTTATGAAATGGGCGGAATATCAGAAATGGTAGCCAGAGAAGCGATTACAATAGCTGCGTCCAAAATGCCTATACAAACACAATTCATTATTGCGGGATCGGAATGTGTAACCAAAATAAAGGGACCTTCGTGATGAAAAAACAACTTAGGTTTTTTACTTTTTTTATGAACAAAAAATATTTCTTCCTTTTTTTTCATGCAAAGGGCAAAGAAAAAAAATGATTCAAACTCAAACCCATTTAAATGTAGCAGACAACAGCGGGGCTAGAGAATTAATGTGTATTCGAATCATAGGAGCTAGTAATCGACGATATGCTCATATCGGTGACGTTGTTGTTGCTGTAATCAAAGAAGCAGTTCCCCACACGTCTCTACAAAGATCAGAAGTGATCAGAGCTGTAATTGTCCGTACATGTAAAGAACTCAAACGTGACAACGGTATGATAATAAAATATGATGACAATGCGGCAGTTGTCATTGACAAAGAAGGAAATCCAAAAGGAACTCGAGTTTTTGGTGCGATCGCTCGGGAATTGAGACAGTTGAATTTTACGAAAATAGTTTCATTAGCTCCTGAAGTATTATAAATACCTACTATTACTACTAGATGAGACTATGATTTAGTAGGGTATCTGAAAAAGATTCAACGAAAATGACTTGACTTTGTAGAATTGATTAGTAGATTGTGTCTCACGCATATACCTTAAAAAAAAAAAAAAAGAAAGTAGAACATGTTGATTAGATGAAAATTCGGAGGCACTAATAATTTGAGTCATGGGCAAGGATACTATTGCAGACCTAATAACGGCTATACGGAATGCTGACATGGATAAAAAGAGAACGGTTCGAGTTGCATCTACGAAAATTACCGAAACCATTGTGAAAATACTTCTACAAGAAGGCTTTATTGAAAATGTAAGAACACATCGAGAAAGTCATAAAAATTTCTTGGTTTCAACGCTGCGACATAGAAGAAATAGGAAAGGCCCATATAGAACTATTTTAAAACGTATTAGTCGACCCGGCCTACGAATCTATTCCCACTATCACAAAATTCCTAGGATTTTAGGAGGGATGGGGATTGTAATTCTTTCCACTTCTCGAGGTATAATGACAGACCGAGAGACTCGATTAGAAAGAATAGGGGGAGAAATTTTGTGTTATATATGGTAATCTTTCTGGTATCCGCGGATAAGGAACTCCCTAACTTAAAACTTAAGTTTTTTTTTGAAAAAAGGGATAGGTATATAGAATGAAAGAAAAAAAAATCGACTTACCAAGGTTTAATCACTGAATCACTTGAAAATGGTATATTTCGAATTCATTGTAGATAATGAAGATCTGATCCTGGGTTATCTTTCAGGAAGGATACGAGGTACTTTTATACGAACACTACCGGGGGATAGGATCAAAATTAACATAAATAGTTATGATTGAACGAGGGGACACATAATTTATAGACTCAGGAATAAAGATTCAAACGATTAGGCGGCTCTCGAAGATCCCGTTCGTTGGAACACAATTCGAAGTTCAAAATACATTTCAAGAAACTTATTTTCTTCTAAAGAGTAGAT